GCAAATTATTATAATTCGTCCCCGTCGACGTATTAGTCGACATTTTTCACAAATTTTACGAACAGAAGCCCTTATTTTCATATTTTTCATTCCTTAATTTTGACTAAACATACTTTTTGTGACGAAAAAAAGTTTCGTTAAATTTTAAAATCGTAAATTGGTAAATTGTATTCCTATAAAATATAAAAAATAAAAGGAATGTTGAAGTTGAAAAAATTACCTAATCTGAATCCCTTTTTTTTGTTCTTTTTGTTTTCTATCTAAAAGTCTCTTGAAATATCAACTAATCTAATGTAGGAGGAATGATATTAGAAATCTCTTCTTTACTATTTTTTTTTTCACAAATAGGGGAAGTTCAGATACAATTTAAATATCGAAAAGATTACCATATATAACACAAGATTTCTCCACCGATTCTTTCTAGTCGAGCCTCTCGGTCTGTCATTATACCCCGAGAAGTAGAAAGAATTACAATCCCCATTCCACCTAAAATTCGCGGAATTTGTTGATAGTTAGAATAGATTCGTAGACCAGGGCGACTGATGCGTTTTAAATTTAGACTCGTTTGACATGGTCCTTTCCTATTTCTTCTATGTCGTAGGGTTAAAGCCAAAAAAAAAAATTTGCCTTCCTGGTGTTTCCTCACATTTTCAATAAAACCTTCTCGTAAAAGTATTTTAATAATGTTTTCGGTGATGTTAGTAGATGGTATTCGAACGGTTCCTTTTCTATCCATGTCCGCATTTCGTATCGAGGTTATTATGTCAGCAATAGTGTCCCTACCCATGATAAACTAAACTTTTTGTTGCCTCGTAATTTTGATATAATCAACATACTTTGTTTTCATTTTTTTTTTTTTTATGATTTATAAATTAAATATTATTATTTTCTTTTTATTAATTTTATATTTTTTTTATATTTTATATATTTTTATTAAAGGTATATGCGTGAAACACAATCTACTAATTAATTTTAATTTAATTGATTTCGTTCAAATATCAAATATTAGAAATCATGTAATGCTCTTATAACGCTTTATTTTATAATACTTCAGGTGCTAATGAAACTATTTTAGTGAAATTTAACTGTCTCAATTCCCGAGCGATTGCACCAAAAATTCGAGTTCCCTTTGGATTTCCTTCTTGATCAATTACAACTGCAGCGTTGTCATCATATCGTATTATCATACCGTTGTCGCGTTTAAGTTCTTTCGAAGTACGCACAATTACAGCTCTGATCACTTCAGATCTTTCTAGAGGTGAATTTGGGACTGCTTCCTTGATCACAGCAATAATAACGTCGCCGATATGAGCATATCGGCGATTACTAGTTCCTATGATTCGAATACACATCAATTCTCGAGCTCCGCTATTATCTGCTACATTCAAATGGGTCTGAGATTGGATCATATTCTTTTTTGAATCTGTTATTTCAATGGAAAGGGGCAAAAAAAAGAAATATTGTTTGTCCAAAACAAAAAAAAAGAAACTTGCGAATTTTTTCCTAACAAAGGCCTTTTCCTTTTAGTTCTGTATTCCTATCTCAAAATAATGAATTGAGTTCGTATAGGCATTTTGGACGCTGCTATTGAAATAGCCTTTCTGGCTATATTTTCTGCTACCCCGCCCATTTCATAAATCATTCTACCCGGTTTAACGACAGCTACCCAATATTCGGGAGATCCCTTCCCGGAACCCATACGTGTTTCCGAGGGTCTTAGGGTAACTGGTTTGTCGGGAAAGATACGTACCCATATTTTTCCACCGCGGCGTACATTTCGTGTCATTGCCCGACGCCCTGCTTCTATTTGTCTAGACGTAATCCAAGCGGGTTCAAGTGCCTGAAGAGCATATCTACCGAAACAAATACGATTGCCGCGATAAGATACGCCTTTCATTCTTCCTCTATGTTGTTTACGGAATCTGGTTCTTTTGGGGTTATAGTTGATGGTTGTTTCGCAATTCCATCTCTACTGCAGAACCGGACATGAGAGTTTCTTCTCATCCAGCTCCTCGCGAATGAAATGATTATGATTAAAAAGAAAGTATACATATGAATAATATACTGAATCTTGGGATTCTTTGATATTGATATTTTACCCAATTTATTTAGTAGATTAGAAATTCGTATATTTTTTATTTGTCTATCTTATATAGATAATTATGTATTCTATTTATATATAGAAATTTATAGAGAATTCTAAATTTATATTTATAGATAATTATTTTTAGATAATTATTTTTAGATAATATTTAGATGATGTTCTTTAAATGTTATAACAAGTCTGTATTTATTATGATTATTAGATCAGATCGCTTAAAATTTAGAAATCAAATAATATAAAAATCTTCGCGGGCGAATATTTACTCTTTCAATATTTACTTCATTTGTAGGGTTAACCTATGACCTCTCAGAATAAATGGAGTGTCTCTTGGTTTGTTTCGCCATCCTACCCAATAAATCATTAAGATTCGTTTTGAATAAAATCTTATATATTCAT